AAGGTTTGGTCGCATACTTGAAAAATAACCCAAAAAATAAAGGGAATGCTTGGATAATTGGTTTATATAAATCCTTCCTGGTTGAGACCAAACATAAGAATGACATTGCCATAAATTGACAAGATAATATTTCCACTTATTCATCAAAAGAGGGGTATCTTTCGAAGCCAGAATTGATTTTCCTTGATATCTAACATAATGCATAAAAGGATCCTTGAAGAACCATAAGATGGCGACCGTAAAATCATTTTCTACCGGATATTTTATCTTTTCATAGAAATGAATTTGCTCAAAAAAGATCCCATAAGAGGTTAATCGTAAATGAGAAGATTGATTACGAAGAAAAAGGAAGATGGATTCATATTCACATACATGAGAATTATATAGGAGCAAGAATAATCGTGGATTACTTTTTGAAAAAATAAATTTATTTGGAGTAATAAGACTATTCCTATTATAATTATAATACTCGTGAAGAAAGAGTCGTAATAAATGCAAAGAAGAGGGATCTTTCACCCAATAGCGAAGGGTTTGAACCAAGATTTCCAGATGAATGGGGTAGGGTATTAGTACATCTGATACATAATTTAAATGTGGGAATTTGTCCTCTAAAAAAGGAAATAGTGAATGAAGTGATCGTAAATTATAAGATTTTACAATTTCTGTTTCTGTCGCTTCTAAGGAAGATACTGATCGTAGGGAAAACGGAATTTCCACAATGACTGCAAATCCCTCCGATATTATTTGAGAATACAAATTTTTGTTGTACCCAAAAAATTTATTTTGGTTAGAATCATTAGCGGAAATAATCAAATGATTCTGTTGATACATTCGACTAATTAAACGTTTTATAATTAGTAAACTAGATTTATTGTCATAACCTACATTATCCAACAAAACGGATCTATTTAAACCATGATCATGAGCAAGTGCATAAATATACTCCCGAAAGATAAGTGGGTATAGGAAGTCATGTTGCTGATATCCATCTAGTTCGAAATATCCTTGAAATTCTTCCATTTTAAATTAGATTTGAACCAGAAAAGAAATAGGTGATTTATTGGGTTATCAAATGATACATAGTACGATACAGTCAAAACAAGGTATTATAGTACGATAAGAAAAGAATAGATACCTCGGAAACAAGTAAGACTCATCAACAGACTCTCTAACCTCTCTTTTTACATCTAATTGATTTATGTTCATTCTAGGGTAACAAGATGGTTCGAAGTCCTTTATTTTTTCAATCCAATCGCTCTTTTGATTTTGAAAAAAAAATCTTTATCAATATACTGCCTTCTTCTACACATTTATCTCTACCCTATAATGGGTAATAGTTAATAATTAGGACTCATAAGAAATTTTTAATCCACTCATGGGAAAAGTCTTTCCCGCATTAAGCACTAATATATTTTTAACGTCTAATTAGATCGGGCAATCAGTCAAAAATTAAGAACAGAAGCTCATTACTTTTTGTTTCCCTATAATTGGAACCATAGTTAGGCTCTACCCATTTATTCCCTCGACCAAATTTCTTTTTTATTTTATTACACGTCAAGAATTAAAATAAAGGTTTGGACCTATTCGTTAAGAATGAACTATTCTCAGAATTATCCATCGATACGACATGCTGCTTTTTCCATTCATTCCTTTCAGGATCAGTCGTGGTCTTACAAACTCTGCCGCTGGTATGGATGAATTTGTTGCTTCATACAAATGTGTAAAAGATGCTAGCCGCACTTAAAAGCCGAGTACTCTACCGTTGAGTTAGCAACCCAAATAAAATAATTAGAATGTGTAGATACAATCGGAATCCCAATAAATTAAAAAAAAAAAATGGAATTGCACAACGCAATCAAAACCAATCAAAACATTAAAATAGCAAAAATTTTTTAATTTATAATTGATTATATTCTGAACATAATAAAAATGAACAGATCCGATGAAAATGCAAAAAATTATCAGATAAAAATAGGGATTATAGGAATTAAAGTAAAATATTTATAGAACGCCCCTTGTCTCTTATGTTATTGATTAATTAGTATATTTAATTAATTAGTATATAGATTTTTATTGTTTTAATCTTAATCAAAAAAAGACTTCTTGTATCACATAAAATCCAAGAGACCATTGTTTGACTGAAATAAATCTATGGGACGGAGATATAAATGGATCCTTTTATCCACGATCGGATTATATTTATTTGATACACTGTTGTCAATATGAATGTTGAGAAAAGAATACAAAAGAGAAAACAAATTAGAAATAGAACTAATATAATAATTCCAATTTCAATCGATTTTAATAAAAAAAACTAAGGACTTTTGTTGGATTGGCACTACATATATATAATATTTATATACAATATTGGGGGAAGAAGAAATTAAGGAAGATAGGGGGAAAAGTAGAAAAAAAATGAGGTTTAGTCAAAAGTCAAATAAACAAGTTTAATCCTTTGTGTTTTTTATTTGTTCTAGAGTTCCACCGAAAACCACCTCATTAAGAGTAATCTGAAAATTTTATATTTATAAACCCGATACTTCATTTATTATTTATTCACTTGATCTTTTTCTATCTATTTTATTGATATAAATCAAATTTGATAGAAATCAAATAGATTTTTGTCGTTATAAAAGACAACATTCTACTCTACAGTAACAATAATAAATTAAGTATGATATGAATATAAAAAAAGAGGAAATAGCAAAGAAACTAAAAGGTTATACAAAGCTATATACAAATCATCCGCATCTTCTTTTTTTATATTTCATTAATTTTATTTTGTTTGTTGATTAAGCCGAAGTTCCGTAAAAACTCCCGCCTTTTTTGAAATATCATGAACTGTTCCTGTAGGTTGAGCGCCTTTTTCAAGGAAATATAGAATAGCAGGAACATTTAAATAGATTTGATTCTTTATCGGATCATAAAAACCCACTTTACGAAGATCTCTTCCCTCTCGTCGGGATCGAACATCAATTGCAACGATTCGATAAATGGCTCATTGGGATAGATGAACAATACCCCCCCCCTAGAAACGTATAAGAAGTTTTATCCTCGTACGGCTCAAGAAAATTCGAAATTATGATGATGTCTATATATAGAATTCGAATATAAAATATATCCATAAAATCATCAAATTAATTAGATTATTGATTTAAGTACTTTTTTTCTTATTTTTCCCAACCAAAAATGGTATTTGAAATTTGCACCCTCATAACTCAAGTTGAATAATTCTAAAATAACTCAAAAAAACCTTTTAGGTATTTCATTTATTGAGTGGTCTCTAACCCCTTTTTGTCTGTCTCCTTTAGAATCTATTTTTATTCTTCATTCTGATCTAGTTGTTGAGACAATTGAAAAGGGTATTTACTTGTTCCAGGATCTTTATCTTTGCCTTGAATCATTGGGTTTAGACATTACTTCGGTGATCTTTAAATCGTTTCAAAATGGCAGCAACATACCATTTTTGGGATTTATTTCTATCAAAGAATCATACGAATGGTTGATTCCTACACTTTACTTTTGATTTGATCGAAAGAGTTTTACCAATTTCAACAAATTTGACTTTTCAATTTTCTCGAATTGGATACTTTAGATTTATATCTCGAAAATATACTTACGAAGTTGTTACAATTTATTGATCGATACTAACCTTAGATTCTTGCCCTTGAGAATCAATACTTTCTACTCGAGCTCCATCGTGTACTATATTACATCACAACACTCAAAAAATGAGAGTTCCAGTGGAACAGAACAAATGATGTCGAGCCAAGAGCACTTTCATTCCTATATAAAATATAAAAAAATGGTGGATGTAAGAATCCACAGCTGATCATGTCCTTCAAGTCGCACGTTGCTTTCTACCACATCGTTTTAAACGAAGTTTTACCATAACATTCCTTCGGTTTGGAACCAGTATGTAATTGATTCGATTATGGAATCATGAATAATCATCGGTTCGGTCGGTACATAGTAATCTATACTTTTTTTATATATCAAGAATGGATAATTTATGAAGAAGTCTCCGCAAGAATTCAATCAATTTGACCCCATTTTTTATTCTTTATAATTATAACTAACATAATACGAATAAATAAACACGAATAAACAAGTTATTTTGAATCCCTATCTTCATGATAGGATAAATTCAACAATTTAACACTTCTTCGAGTACCAAGAACTCATAAGCAATCATTCAAAAGATTTAATTGATTGAATAATTTACTACCTGATATCATTATTTTAATTTTGCATAAGGTTTTAGAGTAAAGACATTAGCTTTTTATCATCATTTTATCATCATAAGAGAGAGATAAATCCATATTGGATTAACCCCTCAATGATTACTAAAAAAAAGACTGATGTAAGGAAAGAGTGAAGATTTGGGTTGTTATTTTTTCATCTTTCATATTGAAAAATAGTAATATTTTACAAATCACAAATAGATTAAATTTAATATGCGTGTTATTTGAACTAGATTCAATTTGTGAAAAAGATATGATTCAGATTTCATATTAAAACAAAAAGAAACAAGAATAACATTCTCTACCAATTCTATACCAATATTATACTCTTAAACGGAAGACTGTTGGAAAAGACAATCTTTATTTTGATATATTTTATTATGATATAGATAGATATTTTATTATCTATTAAAAAAAAAAAAAAGAAAATGATCATGGGTCAGGTATGCTCTGGGACGGAAGGATTCGAACCTCCGAATAGCGGGACCAAAACCCGTTGCCTTACCACTTGGCCACGCCCCATTTCTAGTCGACACTAATAAACACTAATAGTAGTACTGGTTGTTCGTCAACTCCAGTGTAAATATCTATAAAATAGATTACTAGAATTTTTATACATGCCGACATAGAATTAAACTTAATTTATTGATCATTACATATAATTCAATTAAGATATTGTATGAAAGTATGATTTATTCTATTCTCTTTTGATTTGAGAATTGAAGGGTTTTTGATTGGGTGAGTTCAAATCAAAGA